TACCGCTTGGAAATTTTTTCCACCTTCAGGGTATCATCCTGATGTCTCCACTTCGACTTAAACGACGAGCCCCTAAGTACCGCTTGGAAATTTTTTCCACCTTCAGGGTATCATCCTGATGTCTCCACTTCGACTTAAACGACGAGCCCCTAAGTACCGCTTGGAAATTTTTTCCACCTTCAGGGTATCATCCTGATGTCTCCACTTCGACTTAAACGACGAGATCGGGTACCCATAATCCTACTACTCATCTCCTCCTACTACTCTAGTATACCTATAGTAGGTATATATATATATAGATACCTTACTGGTACTACTCTATATACAGGTTATCCTTATCCTACTGTATCTACCTATAGCTTATCCTTATCCTACTACTCATCTTACTGTCTTCACTCTTCCTATATCCCTTCTTCTTCTACTGTCTTTCTTCTTCTTCTTTTTCCCCTCCTTCGGGGGGACCCCTCATTTATATGCGTAGTTTAAAAGTAGGGACGCCGATTTGGGGTTTAGACAAAACCCCTACAACTAATAAATTACTTATAATAGAATTAAACTATGTCCTTAAGTATCAAAAACTTATGTGCCTCTTACACCAATAAATAAAAAGATAAGCTAAGATTAAGCTAGTAGGTTCATACCCTATTTATGGGGTCACCCTCTTTTTAATGTTTAATTATCCAGCACGCATCCTATTTTGCCTAACCCTATGCGTTGGAACTCTTATTTCAATTTCTTCAAATAGATGATTTGGGGCCTGGGCGGGTTTAGAAGTGAACCTCCTATCCTTTATCCCCTTAATTTCCACCAAGGGGATGATATCAGTAGAAGCAAGTTTAAAGTACTTTCTTACGCAAGCCCTGGCCTCGATCCTCCTCTTCTTTTCTATCCTCTTTTTCTTGGGGTACTATAAAACAACTTTTGTTCCTGTGTTTTCCAATTTTTCCATTCTTATATTATTTAACACGGCCCTCTTAATCAAACTAGGGGCCGCTCCTTTCCATTTTTGATTTCCTGGTGTCATAGAAGGAGTCAGTTGGGGCACTAGTATTATCTTAATAACTTGACAAAAATTAGCTCCGCTGGTTCTCATCTCTTACACTTTTTATAGCAGAGTTTTAATTTACACAAGTGTGCTCCTCTCATCTTTGATCGGGGCTTTAGGTGGGATAAATCAAACTTCTTTACGGAAAATCATAGCTTACTCCTCCATTAATCATTTGGGGTGAATTCTTTCGGGGATACTTTTAAACAACCTTTATTGATTCGTTTATTTTCTGTTTTACTCCTTTTTAAGAGGCTCTTTAGTCATTCTTTTTATGAATCTACAACTTTCTCAATTTAATCATTTATTCCTTATCAAGGACTCTAATTTTTTTAATAAAATCTCTCTTTTTGGCAACTTTCTTTCTTTAGGTGGATTACCACCTTTCCTCGGGTTCTTTCCAAAGTGATTAATTATTCAAGGATTAGCCACTAGTGGGCATATTCTCCTAATTAGAATTATTACCTCCTTAACCCTAGTTGTTTTATTCTATTATTTACGAATTTTCTTCGCCTCCATCACCATTTCTAATATGGGTACAAAGTGGCAGTTGCCTGACCCTTATTGATCACCACTTTCCTCATGCTTAGCGGGAATTTCCATTTTCGGGTTACCTCTGTTTCCTTTGTTTTACTCTTTCTTTTAAGACTTTATGTTAATAAACAAATAACCTTCAAAGTTATAATTGAGAGTGTAAGTTTCTCAAGTCTTAATATTTCTATATCTCCAGAATTGCAGTCTGGTATTTTATTAAACTATAAGACCTGATCGGGGAGTTCATTCTCGTTTATAGATTTACAATCTATCGCCTAGCCTCAGCCACCCTATCGCGACAGTGGTTGTTTTCAACAAATCATAAGGATATTGGAACTTTATATTTCATCTTTGGAGCTTGATCAGGGATGATCGGTACATCTTTGAGACTTCTTATCCGAGCGGAGCTTGGCCAACCTGGCTCTTTAATTGGGGACGATCAAATCTATAACGTAATTGTCACTGCCCATGCTTTTATTATAATTTTCTTTATAGTTATGCCAATCATAATCGGAGGATTTGGAAATTGGTTAGTTCCTCTTATATTAGGGGCTCCTGATATGGCCTTCCCTCGTATAAACAACATAAGCTTTTGACTCTTACCTCCAGCTTTAACTCTTCTTTTAGCTTCTAGAATAGTAGAAAGAGGGGCAGGAACCGGGTGAACTGTTTATCCTCCTCTTGCCTCAGGACTGGCACACGCGGGTGCCTCTGTCGATTTAGCTATCTTCTCCCTTCATTTGGCTGGGGTCTCATCTATTTTAGGGGCTGTAAATTTTATCACTACAACAATTAACATGCGAACAAGAGGAATAACCCTAGATCGGATACCTTTATTTGTGTGGTCAGTTCTCATTACTGCAATCTTACTTCTCCTCTCACTCCCGGTTTTAGCTGGAGCTATTACCATGCTCTTAACAGACCGTAATTTAAATACTTCCTTCTTTGATCCTGCTGGAGGTGGAGATCCTATCCTTTATCAGCATCTCTTTTGATTCTTTGGGCATCCTGAAGTTTATATTTTAATTTTACCTGGGTTTGGTATAATTTCACATATTATTAGCCAAGAAAGAGGAAAGAAGGAGGCTTTTGGGTCATTGGGAATAATTTACGCAATATTAGCTATCGGCCTTTTAGGGTTTGTGGTCTGGGCTCACCACATGTTCACTGTTGGTATAGATGTAGACACCCGAGCCTATTTTACGGCTGCCACGATAATTATTGCTGTTCCTACAGGGATTAAGATTTTTAGATGGTTGGCAACTCTTCATGGTACCCAACTTACCTACAGTCCATCATTACTTTGGGCTCTAGGATTTGTCTTTTTATTTACCATCGGGGGATTGACCGGGGTCATTCTAGCTAACTCTTCTATCGATATCGTTCTCCATGATACTTATTACGTTGTTGCTCACTTTCATTATGTCCTATCTATAGGAGCTGTCTTTGCAATTATGGGAGGGGTGATTCATTGATTCCCCTTATTTACTGGACTAACATTGAACCCTCAGTGGTTAAAGACACACTTCTTAGTAATATTCGTAGGGGTAAATTTAACCTTCTTCCCTCAGCACTTTCTAGGGCTGAGTGGTATGCCCCGACGATACTCCGACTATCCTGACGCCTACACTTCTTGAAATGTTGTCTCTACAGTTGGCTCTACGATTTCATTACTAGGAGTTCTAATACTCGTCTTTATCATTTGAGAGGCCTTTGTCAGTCACCGCCAAGTTGCCTTTCCACTACAAATGGCGTCATCTATTGAGTGAATGCATGAACTACCCCCGGCCGAACATAGTTATAGAGAACTTCCTACCTTATTAAACTTCTAATATGGCAGACCAGTGCGGTAGATTTAAGCTCTACATAGAAAGATTATTCTTTTATTAGAACATGGCAACTTGATCAAATTTAGGATTCCAAGATAGTAACTCCCCTCTTATAGAACAATTAACCTTCTTTCACGATCACTCTTTATTAATTTTAGTCATGATCACCACCCTTGTCGGGTATCTTATGGCTGCCCTATTCTTCAACTCTTATGTAAACCGCGTACTTCTACAGGGTCAGGCAATCGAAGTAATTTGAACTGTATTACCAGCAGTAACATTAATTTTCATCGCCTTGCCCTCATTACGGCTTCTTTACATGCTGGATGAAGTTAGCAACCCGGCTGTCACCTTGAAAACAATTGGCCATCAATGATACTGAAGCTATGAATATTCTGACTTCCTTCAACTAGAGTTTGACTCCTATATAATCCCCACCTCTGATCTCCCTGATTCAGGGTTCCGCTTATTAGATGTTGATAACCGAATTGTACTTCCTATAAAGACCCAAATTCGAATCTTGATTTCTGCCGCTGATGTCCTTCATTCATGAGCCCTACCTAGCTTAGGGGTAAAGGTTGATGCAATGCCGGGGCGCTTAAACCAGACCAGCTTCTTTATCAATCGACCTGGCCTTCTTTATGGACAATGTTCTGAAATTTGCGGGGCCAATCATAGATTTATGCCTATCGTTATCGAAAGTGTCCCAACAAACATCTTCCTGTCTTGAGCCTCTAAGATAAGTAGTTCATCACTAGGTGTCTGAAAGTAAGTAATGGCCTCTTAAGCCACTAATAGTAAGTCACGCCTACTTCTAGTGAAAGAGTTAGTTAAGTTAATATTAGTATGTCACACTAAAGTCAGGAGATTGACTCCTACTCTTTGATTCCTCAAATGGCTCCACTTTCTTGGATCTTATTATTTCTTTTCTTCACTCTAATCTACATCCTCTTCAATATCTTGAATTATTTCTCGTTTAACACTAGTGCCTCAAGACAGGAAAGTAGCACTAACCAAACTCAACATTCCCTTACCTGAAAGTGATAACAAACTTATTTTCAGTTTTTGATCCTTCCAGCTCTGTATTCAGATTATCCCTTAATTGATTAAGCACCCTTCTCGGAATTCTGTGTTTGCCATTGAGATTTTGGCTTTTACCTTCTCGATTTACTTATTTGTGAAACACTATTACATCAACCTTACATAAGGAATTTTCTACCCTTCTAGGCCCCGGAGGTAAGTCTGGAAGAACCTTCTTATTTATCAGACTCTTTACTCTCATTCTTTTCAATAACTTCTTTGGGCTCTTTCCCTATATCTTTACCAGTTCTAGTCACCTAAGTTTTACACTCACACTTGCCCTGCCACTTTGATTAAGTTTTATGGTTTATGGGTGGTTAAACCATACTCAACATATGTTTGCTCACTTAGTTCCTCAGGGAACCCCTCCTGTCCTTATACCCTTCATGGTCTGTATTGAAACAATCAGAAACATTATTCGTCCCGGAACGTTAGCCGTTCGACTAGCTGCCAACATAATTGCTGGTCACCTTCTTATAACACTCATGGGGAATACGGGACCAAGTTTAGCCTTAAGCTTAGTTTCATTTTTATTGGTAGGGCAGTTTGCCCTTCTGCTGCTAGAATCGGCTGTAGCTATTATCCAATCTTATGTATTTGCAGTTCTCAGAACTCTGTATTCTAGTGAAGTAAACTAATGTCCACTCATAATAACCACCCCTTTCATTTAGTAGACCAGAGTCCGTGACCTTTGACCGGTGCTATCGGAGCTATAACTACCCTAAGAGGGCTAGTTCAATGATTCCATTTTTATAACACTCAACTTTTAATTTTGGGCACGACCATTACTCTTCTCACTATAATTCAATGATGGCGAGATGTTACTCGAGAGGGGACTTTCCAGGGGCTCCATACTTATGTTGTAACCTTGGGGCTTCGTTGAGGGATAATTTTATTTATTGTTTCAGAAATTTTCTTCTTTGTGTCTTTCTTTTGGGCGTTCTTCCATAGCAGACTTTCTCCAACTATTGAAATTGGCTCAGTGTGACCTCCCGTAGGCATTTCCCCATTTAACCCTCTTCAAATTCCCCTTTTAAACACCGCCATTTTATTAGCCAGTGGGGTAACAGTAACATGAGCCCACCATGCATTAATGGAGGGTAACTATTCCCAAGGATTACAAGGACTTTTCTTTACCGTTCTTTTGGGGATTTACTTTACTATCTTACAGGCCTATGAATATATCGAGGCTCCTTTTTCAATCGCTGATGCAGTTTATGGATCTTCTTTCTTCATGGCAACAGGGTTTCACGGCCTTCATGTAATTATTGGGACCACCTTCTTAGCCGCTTGTTTATTCCGACATTACTATGAACACTTCTCCCCTAATCACCATTTTGGGTTTGAGGCAGCTGCCTGGTATTGGCATTTTGTAGATGTCGTATGACTATTCCTGTACCTCTCTATTTACTGATGAGGAAGCTACCTACTTAGTATAAAAGTATATTTGGCTTCCAACCAAAAGGTCTGAACTCCAGAGTAGGTAATATTTATTATTCTAACTTTAGCTATTATTCTAATTACTCTAGCCACAGTAGTCATATCTTTAGCGTCGCTCCTTTCCAAGAAGGATATTAATGACCGGGAGAAAAGAACACCTTTTGAGTGTGGGTTTGACCCGAGAAGTTCCTCTCGGCTACCCTTCTCCCTCCGATTCTTCTTAATCGCTATAATTTTTCTTATTTTTGATGTAGAAATTGCCCTTCTGCTCCCACTTGCCCTAACTATTAATTCTACCCCCAACATGTGGTGATTCGCAGTCGCCTCTTCATTTATCTTTATTTTATTGGTAGGGCTTTACCACGAATGGGCTCAAGGGGCTCTAAATTGAGCAAACTAGGATTATAGTTAACTATAACGCCCGACTTGCATTCGGGAGGTGTTGAAGCTTATTCAACTTATCTTAAATAAGAAGCGAAGTTTGCACTCAGTTTCGACCTGATCTTTGGTGGTAACACCCTTATTTAAGCAAAGCCAAAAAGAGGCTTATCACTGTTAATGATAGAACTGGTTTCAAGCCTGCTTAAGATATAAAGCCATATTTGGGGGCCGCTAACTCCCTCTCTAGCAGTTAAATTCTGTTAATATCTTTGGGGCTAAAGGCCCTACCTAATTTTTAGCGAACTTAGGGGGGGGGGCTAAAGGCCCTACCTAATTTTTAGCGAACTTAGGGGGGGGGGCTAAAGGCCCTACCTAATTTTTAGCGAACTTAGGGGGGGGCTAAAGGCCCTACCTAATTTTTAAGAGCCTGAGATTTCCCTAGAACGATTGCCTAACCTATTAATAAGCCTAGTTCATGTAGTTTATTAAAACATTACATTTTCACTGTAAAGATAGGCTCTACCTCATAAATACCCAAAGGCATAAAACCACCTAGACATCTTCAGTGTCTCGCTCTATTTAAGCTATTTAGATAAATCAAAAAGAATATCACCAACAAAGAAAATCAAATCACAAATCCTACAAAGAAAACCTTTAACTCATTTCAATGGAGTTCCTGCATCTTACAAGATTGGCTCAGCAGCCCTTGATATAACCCTTGACCACCCAACACCTCAGATCAGCCATGGTCCCCTCTTTTAATAACCAGGTATCTAACAGAAAGAGGCAACTTAGAAACGCCTAAGGTAAATAGTATAGGTATGAACCATATGGACCCCATAAAAACCACTGTTCTATAATTTTCTACTCTCTTCACTCGCATGGCAACGCTGAAGTCAGCAACTTCGTATCCTAGCCAAACTCCTAACAAACTAACTCTCAAAACCAGAGTCTTTAAGCCTAAGGGCAGGCAAATTATGCTTGGTCTTGGAAATAAAAGCCAAGAAAGGGCGCTGCCCCCGATGATCGACATTACCATAAGCCCGGTTATCCCGATAAACATATTTCAGCTCTCATCTGTTATAGGGTGACAGCTTGGGAGATTGGGGCTACCTCTTAAACTATAATAAACTAGCCGGGCTGTATAACACACTGTTAACCCTGTAGAGACAAAATAAAGAAGAAAGATAAAGTAATTAAGATGACCCATAGAGGCCATCTCTAAAATTAAATCCTTAGAATAGAACCCAGCCAAGAAAGGTATGCCACACAGGGCTATGTTCGCCACTCTTAAACAGCTCACTGTATAGGGCATTTGGGAAACTAAACTGCCCATATTACGGATATCCTGAGAATCCTTTATGTTATGAATCACGGCTCCTGCACATATAAATAGTAAGGCCTTAAAGAGGGCATGAGTTAAAAGATGGAAATATGCTAATTTACTTAACCCTATGGACAAAATACACATTATTAACCCCAACTGACTTAAAGTGGAAAGAGCAATAATTTTCTTTAGGTCAAACTCAAAATTAGCTCCGAGCCCTGCTATAAATATAGTTAAGCCAGCAATTACTATTAGATATTCAAAGGCGGGTGTTCTTTTTAATAAGGGGCTAAATCGAATCAACAAATACACCCCGGCCGTTACTAGGGTAGAAGAGTGGACCAGGGCAGAAACTGGCGTGGGGGCAGCCATAGCTGCCGGGAGCCAGGCAGAAAAGGGAATTTGGGCACTTTTGGTTATTGCTGCCAATACAACAAGTCACCCAATAATGATTATTGGCAAACTCCCCTTCGCTGCCTCCAGATAAAAGATATAGTTGAATCCCCCATAATTAAGTATTCAAGCAATCGCCATCAGCAAAGCCACATCGCCCACTCGGTTACTCAACGCAGTTAGTATCCCTGCGTTATAAGACTTTACATTTTGATAGTAGATTACTAAACAATAAGACACCAGCCCTAACCCGTCTCACCCCAATAAAATACTAATAAGATTTGGGCTAATAATTAAAAATATCATAGAGAGAACAAAAGCTAAAACCAACAAGATAAATCGATTAATATTATAGTCTCCACCCATATACTCCCCTCTATAATAAATCACCAGCGAAGAAATTAAAAGAACTAAGCTTATAAAAATAAGAGATATCCAATCTAATAAAACAGTCATTACCACTGAGGTGCCCTGAAGACTAACTAGTTCCCACTCCAAAAAGAGGACATAGTCCTGGGACAAGTAATAAATTCCATAAACTAAACATCTTACTCTCCCCATTAATAGAAAAACAAATCTGATCACACATAACGATAACGCTCATAACATGACTTAAAATAAATATTATATCTTTGACACCACAAATCAAAATTTTAGTTAAACTATTTAAGTAAATTCAAAGAATGCCAGCTTCTCTCTTAAGAATAAGAAGGTTTAAAGGTAGCCAATGTAATACCAAAACTAAGTACTCCCGGGTGGTGCCTCTCATACTCCCGTACCCGCTAAAACTTCACTTACCATGTTGGCTAAAGGAGTATAAATAAAGAGTATAAGCAGCTCTAAAGAAGGAAATTAATATCAAAGCCACCATACTAGCCCACGATCATGCTACCAGTCTATTTAACAAACTTAGCTCTCCTAACAAGTTCAACGTAGGAGGGGCTGCCATATTTGCTCTTCTTAAAAGAAACCACCACAGTCTTATTCTAGGCATCAAATTAATTAAGCCCTTATTGATAAGTAATCTCCGTCTCCCCAACCGCTCATAAACCATGTTTGTTAAACTAAATAAGCCCGAAGAACATAAGCCGTGAGCAATCATCATCATATATGCTCCACATATCCCTCAATAGTTCAACGTTATCATTCCTCCCAACACCAAACCCATATGAGCCACAGAAGAATAAGCCACTAAAGACTTTAAGTCTCTCTGCCGTAAACAAATTAATCTTACTAAAACTCCACCAATTAAACTCACTCTTACTCAAATGTAGTTATAGGCTAAAGCCTTGGAAACAACCATCCCTAAAACTCGAAATAACCCATAACCCCCTAGCTTCAATAAAACCCCAGCCAAGATTATTGACCCTCTAACCGGAGCTTCTACGTGAGCCTTTGGTAACCACAAATGAGCTAAAAACATGGGTATTTTCACCAGAAAGGCCCCAATTATTACTAAGTACATAAGGGTACTTGTGACAGCCGAAGGCCCTGAGAAATAAATATAAAACAGGGTATCCAAATTTTCATAAGAAACAAAGATTCCAATTAACAAAGGTAGGGAAACTAAAAGAGTATAAAATAAAAGGTAAGTTCCCGCTTGGATTCGCTCAGGCTGGTATCCTCACCCTAAAATTAAGAATAAAGTAGGAATTAGAGAGGCCTCAAAGTAAATATAAAAGAACAAGATTCTTGAACTACTAAAAGTAAGCACTAATATTAACAACAGGAACAAAATCAAGAAGCTAAACATTGTGTCAGAATAGTTATCCTTATAAACTCCTTGTGAGGCGCTAAACATCAAACCACAAATTCAAAAACTTAAAAGGATCAACCCATAAGACACTACATCACACCCAAATCTGTAACTGGTTAAGCCCATTATCCCTGGGAAACTATTCACTAACATAAATAAAATGCTGCCTCCATAAACGGAAATTTGTAGCTTGTGCCAAGACCCTTTAAACGCCACCAAAGGTATCGTAAACAAAGTAAGAAAAATAAACTTTAACATTGTAAAACACTAAACGATTGGAAATAATCATTACCATGTGTTCGAATGATTCTCACTAGAATTGAAAGACCTAAAGCCCCCTCACAAACAATGAAAGTAAGAAAGACCATCAAGAAGTATAGTTCCGAACTCTTTCTTAATAAATAAAAATAGAGTATCACGTATAAAGATAGAGAAATAAATTCTAAACTCAATAAAGTAATTAAAAGATGCTTACGACGAGAAGAAAAGACATATAACCCTATTAACACTAGTGCTCCTCTCAACCCTAACCAATAAAATTTTAACATTTATGCTTTAGTAGTTTAACGAAAACGGTGGTCTTGTAAATCACAATTAGGGACTCCCCTCTAAAACTTCAGGGATGAAGCCAAAGCTCCCTCTTTAGTCTCCAAAACTAATATTTTCTTAAACTGCCCCCTGTTTTGCTAAAACCTATAATTCTCGCCGCAATTATGCTAATGGGACCTCTTTTAATTTCCATAAATCATCCTCTAGCCATAGGGCTAGTTCTACTGATCCAGACCGTCCTCATTTCCCTTCTAACTGGAATTTTAAATTCCTCCTTTTGAATATCCTATATCCTCTTTCTGGTCTTCTTGGGAGGTATATTAGTCCTCTTTATTTACATAACAAGTTTAGCGTCTAACGAGATATTCTCCATTTCATCCCCGATCATCACTTTTGCTCCCGTGGCTCTCTTTTGGGTTGGCCTAATTAGTTGAGGGGTGTCCCTATTTGATTGTCTAAATCCTGCCCATGTTAGCTTTAAGAGATTTAACCAACTTCACGACAATTTTCTCCTTTCCAACTTAACTTTGAAACTATATAACACTTTCTCCTCTCACTTGACCTTTCTTCTTGTTATTTATTTATTTCTAACCCTTATTATCGTGGTTAAACTCACAAGCATTGACCAGGGGCCCCTTCGACCCTACCACTAATGTTTAAACCTTTACGCCTCCATCATCCGCTATTTAAGATCGCTAATGGGGCTCTCGTGGACCTCCCGGCTCCCTCTAATCTTTCTGTATGATGAAATTTTGGATCCTTGTTAGGGCTTTGTCTAGTTATCCAAATCGCCACAGGCCTTTTTCTAGCTATGCATTACACTGCCCACATCGATTTAGCCTTTTCAAGAGTCGCCCACATTTGTCGAGATGTAAATTATGGTTGATTCTTACGGACCCTTCATGCTAATGGAGCTTCTATGTTCTTCATTTGTATCTACCTACATGTAGGGCGAGGAATATATTATGGATCTTACCAATACTTACACACCTGATCAGTTGGCGTTATTATTCTTTTCCTTGTTATAGGAACAGCCTTTATGGGGTATGTCTTGCCCTGAGGACAAATATCATTTTGAGGGGCCACTGTCATCACTAATTTATTATCCGCCATTCCTTACTTAGGTACAATATTAGTCCAGTGAGTTTGAGGAGGATTTGCCGTGGACAACGCAACACTCACCCGGTTCTTTACCTTTCATTTTCTTTTGCCTTTCATCGTGGCTGCAGCCACGATAGTACACTTGCTTTTTCTCCATCAAACTGGTTCGAATAACCCCTTAGGACTTAATTCTAACTTAGATAAAATCCCATTTCATCCCTATTTTTCATTCAAGGATATTATTGGGTTTGTAGCACTACTAGCATTCCTTACCCTTCTTACTCTCTTAAATCCTTATCTTTTAGGGGATCCTGATAATTTTATCCCGGCAAATCCTCTTGTTACCCCAGTTCACATTCAACCTGAATGATACTTCCTCTTTGCTTACGCCATTTTACGCTCTATCCCCAATAAGCTAGGAGGTGTAATTGCCCTCGTAGCTTCTATTGCCATTCTTTTCATTTTACCCTTTACTAACAAGTCCAGTTTTCGGGGGTTAGAATTCTACCCCCTAAACCAAACCTTATTTTGAGTTCTCTTAATTATGGTTTGCCTACTCACCTGAATTGGGGCACGCCCCGTAGAGGCACCCTTTATCCTGATAGGACAAACTTTAACCGTTACTTATTTCTCTTATTTTATCATTAACCCCTTGACCCTTAAACTGTGGGACAACTTAATTTCCTGGCCAAGCTAGGGAGCATACTTGTTTTGAAAACTGGTTAAAGAGGTTCGAATCCTCTCTTGGTCTCTACTTAATTAGTAGTAATAAACAATAAATACTAAACACCCAGAAAAGAAGACTAAAAAGTTAAGTGCTACTGGAAGATAGCTCTTCCAAGCAAGAAATATTAATTTATCATATCGGTATCGGGGCAATGTTCCGCGAACCCAAATAAAAACAAAAGACAAAAATACTAGCTTTAAGAAAAATACTAGACCCCAGATATTTGGGCCTAAAAATAAGACCACAAAAAGTATTCTTATAAAAAGAATTCTTGCGTATTCAGCCATAAAAATCAATGCAAACCCGCCTCTTCTGTATTCCACATTAAAGCCAGAAACTAATTCCGACTCCCCTTCGGCGAAGTCAAAGGGAGTTCGGTTAGTTTCTGCCAAGCATGAGGATAGTCATATTAAGGCTAGTGGAATCGTCAAACATACAAACCAGATGCCCTCTTGGCCCTTTCTAAATTCTAGCAAGTTATACCCTTGGACTAAAAATACAAAAGACAGAAGGATCAACGCTAAACTCACCTCATAAGAGATGGTTTGCGCAACAGCTCGTAGACCACCTAAAAGTGCATAATTGGAATTTGACGCTCAGCCAGCCATCATCACAGTATAAACCCCTAATCTTGTACATCTTAGGAAGAACATTAGCCCAAGTCCAAAATTGTTTATTCCCACCCACAAGGGGAACACTAACCAAACCACCAAGGCTAGAAAGAGTCTAAAAACAGGGGAAAGATAATAAGGGGCATAATTAGATGCTACAGGGTAAGTTTGTTCTTTTCTAAATAGCTTAATGGCATCGGCAAAAGGTTGAGGGATCCCCCAGATACCAACTTTGTTAGGGCCCTTCCGGATTTGGATGTACCCTAGCACCTTACGTTCTAACAAAGTTAAGAAAGCAACTCCTACAAGAACACAAATAACCAATAATAAACTTCCTACAACTCCTAAAACCAGGTCCTTTGTTATAATTATTACTTGAGTTGTGTGACTCATACCTAGATTCTAAATCTAGTGCACTTTTCTGCCAAAGTAATAATAGTATTCTTCTTCAGGGCTTCATCCCTGGTGTTTGGTCCTTTCGTACTAAAACACCCACTTAAATTAAGGATAGAAACCGACCTGGCTCACGCCGGTCTGAACTCAGATCATGTAAGATTTTAAAGGTCGAACAGACCTTCAGTTTAAGCTGCTACACCTAAAATAAATCTTAATCCAACATCGAGGTCACAATCCCTTCTATCGATTTGAACTCTCTAAAAGGATTATGCTGTTATCCCTAAGGTAACTTAATCTTTTAATCATTATTTATGGTTCTCTTATTCATGTAAAATGTTTAATCAAAGTAAGTTCTCATATTACCCCATCACCCCAACGAAATAAACCCCAAATCATGTACCACTCCTACCCTAAAGTACAAACTCAGTATTTATAAAGTTCTATAGGGTCTTCTCGTCCTCTAATCTTATTTTAGCCTTTTCACTAAAAAGTGAAATTCTATCTTCCCGTGAAGACAGCTTGTACCTCGTTCCACCCTTCATTCTAGTCTTCAATTATAAGACTAATGATTATGCTACCTTTGCACGGTCAAAATACCGCGGCCCTTAAATACTTCAGTGGGCAGGTCATACCTTCAACTCTATCTGAAGGCGATGTTTTTGATAAACAGGCGAGCACAAATTTGCCGAATTCCTTGACGAGATCTTCCCAGTATACTTATTTTATCATTACCTTTCCTTATCCACCATTAATAAGGATGTCTCAATGGTTCTTCAAAGAATATAAAATATCCATCCCTATAAATAAGTTATAACACCCTCCTATTGGCTACTTCTAAGCCTATTTGTTAATAGTGACCAGTCTTATGATTAACTTCAGAGCTTATCCCCTAAAATTGTAGCAATAGATATACCCTAAGTAGTAACCCTCTATTGCCTGAATTAAATTCACTTCTTGAGAAACTAGATACCTTAAAAGTCGGCTGACATTTCATCCCTATTTCCTTATTTCATATAAATTTGATACTTTAACTGAGTTAAGAAAATAGCTCCTTTCAAATCGAGAAAATCTTATTTATTATTTACTTGATAAACCCTGATACAAAAGGTACATTAAATAACTTCTTTTCTATGATTTATCTTTCTCTCATTTAACCCTCTCGGTTTATCCCTCATGTTTGTTCGCTACTCCCTACTAAAACTTTCTGTTCTTTCAACCACTCTATTCCCTATTCTTATTTTGAATAATCATCAAGATACGATGAATCGCACAACTTCTTCCCAGTGTAAGTGGGATGCTTTCTCTTAAGCTTTATCCTGCAAACTAGATACACCTTCCGGTACATCTACTATGTTACGACTTATCTCATCTATCTACGAGAGCGACGGGCGATGTGTGCACGATTTAGCGCTTTTATCATAAAGGCTATTTTACCTTTATTACACCCAAATCCACCTTCCCTTACCTTTTCATTCTCGTTCCGTATAAATTAGCTTATTGTAGTTCATCTCCCCTTAGGCATAGACTGCACCTTGACCTGACATACAATTCTCTATATCTTGGAGATGTTTTCTTAAAATCCCCTGATGACGGCGGTATACAAGCTGGTATCCAGCCCAAGTAACATAAACGTGGGTTATCGATTATGGGACAAACTCCTCTGATCAGTTAAATCACCGCCAAATCTTTGAGTTTTGAGCCTATAACTTTTACTACTCTGGGCTCTTCTTGACCTCTGGGATAGTAGGGTCTCTAATCCTAGTTACCTACCCAGCCTTTTTAGATTCTCCTGCCTTGGTAAGTCTTAAGACTCCATTAAAATTTCACCTAAAAATAAAGACTTTAAATACTTTCTCCCAGGTAACTTCTCCCAATAATACTCTCCTGCCTTGTTTGTCTAACCGCGGTGGCTGGCACAAACTCCACCAAGCCTATTTAAATTTACCAGTTCCAGAACTCCCTGACTACTAATATCAAATACTGCGAATTAATCTCTACCTTTTAGGCCAGTCATTTACATGTAAACCAATCTTACAGAAAGTACATCTGCCAAGATAAAACTTTATTTATAGAAACCTAAACGAAGGCCCTCTGATACCACTTTCCCCTTCAGGGTATCATCCTGATGTCTCCACTTCGACTTAAACGACGAGCCCCTAAG